ATGGCTTGGAAAAAAACTTTGTAATTTCTCCTTGACATAGACCCCGGTCATCTAATAAAATTAGCAGCTACACTGGGAACGGTCGGGATAGCTCAGCTGGTAGAGCAGAGGACTGAAAATCCTCGTGTCACCAGTTCAAATCTGGTTCCTGGCACATGTTTAATTTGTATCAGGTTTTTTTCGAAATTAATTGATATGAAGCGAGATACATATTGATTTATAATCTGGATCATAATCTATCTTGGCGAGATATACCCCATCCATTTTATAGATGGGTAGGGTTTCTTAAATTGAATTTGAATATTCAATAAAATATCTAAAATGAAATTCATTTTTCGCGTTTTTTCTTTCGTTCAAAACAAAGAATGTGAATACTTCATACATATTTGAACTTGCAATAACCAAGATTTGGTTCAGATACAAATAAATCCAATTCACTACATCTTCCATTTATTTGTATTTTAGTTCTTATTCGATTTCCTAATTTCGATTTCCTAATTTGTCTCAACATTACTTTCTAGAACCGGTCTGAGCAATAGGCGCAGTACAAGGTTCATGATGCAGAACTCCTTAGATTCATCCTATTGATTCGGCTCATACGAAATAAGTATCTTTGTAAAAATCCCAATGAATCCCCTGCCTTTTTTTTAGGCTATCCACAATTCCCTAATACAAAATTCAATTATTTTGGTTAATCTAAAACAGAAAGTCCAATCTTCGAATCTATGAAATTGTATTAAGTGGAAATTACCTTCTTAGCATTCAATGAGCATCTTGTTTTTCATAAAAATTGGGGGCAATATAATCTTTACGTAAGGGCCATCCTATCCAACTTTCAGGCAGTAACATATGTTTCAAGCGCGGATGATTATCATAAGAGAACCATAGGATTCTCGTTGTTGAAAATCCGCGCTTTTCCAAACCCAGAAAGCGGACGGAATTCTAGGATTCCTCCTTGAGGCAAATACTTTTTACCTCTTCCGGTTGATCCACACCATACTCTATTCTGGTAAGATGATACACACTAGCTAACAGTCCGCCAGGTGCTACATCATAGGCACGTTGGGAGCGTAAGTAATTGTAACCATATATATATAAAATGACAGCAATAGAATGCCAATCCTCAAACAAACTTTATTTGTAAAGTCTCTATTCCTTTATTTTATAATAAAAGCCCAAAGATCTATGAATTATCGCATGTTTAACTAACCAAGCAGACAAACGACCTTGCATCTTTTTTATCTCCCACACTTTAATATTTAGAGTCTCGATCAAATTGATGAAGATTGATCCCCTACTTCTTATTCTTTATTCTGTACTAAAGCAGTCCTGCCTAATTCACTAATTCGTAAGAAGATACTGAACTTTTATATTTCAAAAAGGTTTCAGTAGGGATCGTTGAATTAGATAGCGGTTGATAGAGGAATCTTTGATCATAATTTCCATTATTCATACTGTGTCCAACATGAAACTTGTGAGTGGTCGTAAAATAAAACACCGATTTGTTTGTTGAGACCCAATTCTATCTTGATAAATTACTCGAGATATTTTGTTTTTGTTATAGCATCCATAACTGCAACTGCTTCAAGTTTAGGGGGACAACCTGGCAAATAGATATCCCCAGTATTAGCTTATCCACTCCCCGAACAGTACTATAAGAATCGGTACTGAACATCCCTCCTACAATTGTACAGGCTCCCATAACATATTTTTTTTGGTTTGGGCATTTGCTCATATAATCTCACCAAGGAGGGGCCTGTTATTGTTCCGGCTGTTAAAATTAGATCCGCTTGTCTAGAACTCGATCTTGGTACTAGCCCATAACGATCAAAGTAAAACCGCTTCACTATTAGTGAAGCAAATTCAATAAAACAACAACTGGTACCATAGAGAAGTAGCCATAAACTAGAGAATCTTGACCAATTTGAAAGATCATTTAATGTAATTGAACTAACGGAATTTTTGGCTGTTGGATCAAGTAAAGGAAACTCAATGGAATTCATAACTTTTTCCATCTTTTTTCCCTTTTCTTTTTATTGTCTTGTCTGAATTGAATATTAAGGAGCTAAGACCATTCTAATGCTCCCTTTCCCCATGCATAAACTAAACCAACAATTAAGATAAGTACGAAAATCAAAGCTTCTATAAATACGGATATACCCCAATACATCGAAACTCATTGCCCGGTGGATAAAGAAAAATCGTTTCAACATCAAAAACGAGCGCAAACATATAATAACGAATTCAAAATTGTAACCAAGCGTCGCCCATTGGTTCTATACCCGATTCATAACTAGAGAGTTTCTCCGGCCCTTTCCTAATCGGGGCTAAAATCCCGGAAATGAAAAATGCCAAACTAGGAATCAAACTTGATATTATTAGAAATGTCCCAAAAAGATCCTATTCGTAAAGCAAAAATTATAGATGCACTCCCATGAAGGTGGAAAATATACTGGATTGGTCGATTCGAATTGAAGTTGTAAAGTAACCCCATAATTGTTTCGTCAAAACAATAATTTCTTTTGACGAAACCGTCTAGTTTGCTTTGATTATTGTGAGGCATATCTCATTTCCAGATTTATCGACTGACTTGGCGGGGATCCTCCAGATCTACTTAATTTTTTTTGTTCGGTTTTATTTCATTTCTTTAGGGAGTATAACTCTATATGTTACGCTTGGACAAATTATCTTGTCTTCGCCTAGAATTTTTGCTAAAGAAAGTGACTTCTAAATAATTCTTATTTTGTGTTTAAGAATGTAGAACTGATTATTCTTTTGATTATTTGAAAATTTTTTTGATAAAAATTCTATTTTATAGATATATATTCCTTTTGGAATAGAATCTGGGGGTCTTTTTGTTGTTTTTTTTTATTAGTTATTTAGATATAGAACAAATAGGAAAATGGAAGCGAATGGATAAGTATTTCTATCTCATCGAATATCTTATTGGTATCTGAGTGTTGGTATATTCCGTTTATTAGAATTTCGGCTGGGTTTTCTCTTGATTGAATACAAAAAAAGCTTATTTTACATTGTTGACAAGGAAACTTACTAAAGAGATTCGTTTTTCAACAAACTGTAAACTGTAGCTTGTCCACAAATACATTGGCCTATTCCCTAGATCTATGTGAATAACTCTTTGTGGTTTTTCACCAGGCTCGTGTCATGATTTTGACTTTAAAAATTCAGTAAGTAAATTAATTACTATATTAATTCCTATTCATTAAGGGTAGGTGAAAAGGAGTATCACTAACTTAACCCCTTTGATTGTGGACAGAAAAATGCCATAAGAATTTCCTCCCCAAGATTAATGACCGAAGTTTATCCACGATTGGAAAAGGATCGATTCAATCTCTTGAAATACGTTTTTCTTTCCGTTTTCCGTTCTACTTTAAACGACGCCTATGATATGAGTTAGTTTCATTTCTAGGAAAAATTGGGTTTCGATGAACCAACCTGCGAGTTACCAACAACAAACAAGAATGAACAAATGAAAATTATGCAATTTTGTATTTCCAATTTTCATTTTCTAGGGCTGTAGGGCTATACGGACTTGAACCGTAGACCTTCTCGGTAAAACAGATCAAACTTAGTATTATCAAAATGATCTGAACTGTTTCAAAGACCCAACATGCATTTTTTTTTGCATTGGGCTCTTTCATTTTCATTAACTGATAGAAATATCAGCAAATCTGCCATATTTTTTCTTGACCGAAAAAAATAAGATAAGGAGATGGCTCCATGTGCTCTGATTCATTATTTGGGATTCAGATCCAGGAGCACTACCAAAATGTTTCAGGGGGTGGGGTTATCTTGACATAGGTCTGCCTCTGGCCTAGATCGTTTTAAGTTAAATGAAGTCTCTATCGTTTGGCTTAAAAAATTTAATATGAAACTTCATACACCTTAAAATTCATAGGACGAAAAGAGATTTTTTGAGGACCTTATACTCGCCTAGCATTGAATGTACTGGTATTCACCCTATCAATATCTCAAATTAACGTGGAGTCTGTTTGGTACCTAAATGCCAAATCGGACTGAGTCGTTTGTCAGGCTGTTGTTCTCTCAAAGTTATGGAGTAAGACATCAATTTCTCAATAAGATCCATTTTGTGGATTGTACGACGAACCCCCCCGAAAAACACTGGCGCGCGTGTAAACGAGGTGCTCTACCAACTGAGCTATAGCCCTTAGTGCTTGTAATGCATATTTTATTATGTATATAATTGGTTGTCAAGATGAATATTCTACGATCCAACATCCTAAATTTTGGAGTGAGATTGCTTAGATTATTATTGCTTATAAGCAATATGATATTTATAATCGATCGACAGGACGGGTTCCTTTTGGAATGATAAATGACCTACTTAACTCAGCGGTTAGAGTATTGCTTTCATACGGCAGTAGTCGTTGGTTCAAATCCAATAGTAGGTAGAACTTATTAGATACCATTGACTCCGGTATCTAATAAGTTTTTTGGCCCACCCTCCTTTATTTTGATAGATTTTTATTTATTTTTGAATTGCGTTGTATCAAAATTGGATTCTGCTTGATTGGATTTACTCGACCAAATCAAATTAAACATAGGGTTTATAAACAGAACTTCTTTATGATTATTTGAGCGTATCAATAGAAATCGCATTGACAGCCTCTACTCTTGTCCTAGCTCGCCGGATAGTTAGATTTGCCTCAATTATTTGTCGTTTTCCTTCCGCTTTTCTCAAATTAGCTTCTGCGATTTCAAGAGTTTGCTGAGCGTCTTGTAGATCAATATCACTACTCTTTTCCGCATCATTTACTAAAACAGTGATCTCATTATTGCCTATTCTAGCAAAACCACCCATCAGAGCCATCGTTAACCATTGGTCCTTAAGTCGTATTCTCAAAATCCCTATATCTACAGCTGTAGCAATAGGAGCATGATTTGGTAATACGCCGATTTGACCACTATTCGTAGATAAAATAATTTCTTTCACTTCTGAATCCCAAACAATTCTATTA